TTCATTTCTTCAATCATTGATAAGAACTACGAAGTCAAGTTTCATTCAAATTCATTCAAATTAATTATTTTGACTGACTGTTTTTACGTATATGATAAGTAAAAAAGCAGTAGGAACTAGAATGAACAGTGCAGTAGCAATAAATGCAAGAATATTTACTTCCATAATCTCATCTTTCGTTTTTTTTTACTTCGCAATAACTCGGGATTTAATCCCATAGAGATGATAATTCGCCTGTAAATTCAATGGGATGAATTACATCTCGATGATATTGAATCGGCTCAATATTATGAATAACAATATCTGAGCTATCAAATGGATTCATCGTCGAGAATTGAATAGTATAACATAGGAAGATCTTTTATCCATACCGAATCCAAAATTTTATCTATAATCCAATCAAAAATTCCTTGAATTTTCGTTTTTTTTTTCATTCTTTTCTATAACCTACCGCCTTCCGGGTCCAATCATCTGATCAAGTATCATCTAACCGCGTTTCCACTTCCATTGGTTACAAACCCCGAAGTGAAATGGAAAAAAGGACGGAGTGAAGTTCTAAACTCTGTTTTTTTAATGATCTAATTTTCTTGGAAGACAAAGAAGTGTGATAAAGATGAGTCCCGTTATAAAAGATCTAATATTCCATCAAATGCACTGTTTGTTCTGTCTTCGATGGGACCTTTACCTTACGAAGATAAAAAGATTCTTCATTCTCTTGATAAGAGGGACAGTATCCTTGTTTGATCTTTCTTTTATTAATATCCTCTTTCTTTGGATTAGTACTGGTGGGACGCATATATCAAAAGTTCAGTGTGCAATTTGAATGAGATAAATTGTGTCAAATTCAAATTCGTAATTGAGATTATACACGATCGGAATCGGAACCAGAAAAGAAAATAGGTTAAATTTGAATCTGCAAAGTATTCTATCAGTGTAACTATGTGAAATTCATTTTTTATCATATTGTACAAGAAAAGAAAGGAATTCCATTTGTGTATGTGCTCCCCCGAAACATATGGTATTCTATTCCATTAGACGGATCAGGAGCAAGTGAAAAAGTCAGACCCAATACGGTATTCTTGGAATTATGAATATGATGCTACCAAGACTTGTACTGATCCACATATGTCTCTCTCCCACCAATCGGTACTAGTTGAAATAATGGAAATTTCCCGATTGGTTTGATGAGAAATGCTAAATGAAAAGAAAAAAAAAAAAGAATAAACCAAGATCCGCGTTGGGAATAAAATTCTGCTCCTTGTCCCCCTTTTCATCTCCCTTTTCATAGAAAAGGAGAGATGAATTGAGTATTTGTTGGGTCCGCCGGGACTGACGGGGCTCGAACCCGCAGCTTCCGCCTTGACAGGGCGGTGCTCTGACCAATTGAACTACAATCCCAAGGAAATAAGGTGTATAGAATATATATTCGTATGATCTCTGTTAATCACCCTGTTGTAACCGGGACGCGGGTGATATATTGATATCCCATGGTTTAGTAAGAGTGACATGGATTAATAGTAATCCTTTTGTTATTGCCAAATCGATTGAGAATCAATCTTTCAATGAACAAAAAGAGTATTTTTTTTCTTTACTCTTTTCCTTAGACTTTATACTTACAGATCCTGATATGAATCTAGATCATTAAGAAGATCAGAATTTTTGATAACAAATAAATAAAAGTAGGGATATATCAGAAGGTTTTATTTTTCTTATTCTTCTGTATCAGGCATTTCTGGAAAACAAATGAATTATATAATTTCATCTTGGATCAGCGAATTATTGGGCCGAGCTGGATTTGAACCAGCGTAGACATATTGCCAACGAATTTACAGTCCGTCCCCATTAACCGCTCGGGCATCGACCCCGGACAAATCAACTCTCGACCTATTGATAATCCATGATCAATTTCCTTTCGTAGTACCCTACCCCCAGGGGAAGTCGAATCCCCGCTGCCTCCTTGAAAGAGAGATGTCCTGAACCACTAGACGATGGGGGCATGCTTGCCCGACCGCCATCATACTATGCTCATAGTATGAACAGTTTTTTGAAATTGTCAATATAATGTAATGGTATGACTAGATCCGACGGATTTTTCCGTCTTCATGATTCCATAGAATTTTTTGATTCATTATTTATATTAATTAATCATTCATTCGAATCCCCATTCTATAGATAAAATTTTATAGATAAATTTCTATCTATTATCTATATATTCTAATATTAGAGTACTATATATTAGATATTAGAATATTCTAATAAGAAATTATTAAATAATAATAATATTATAAGAAATAATGAAAAATTTCTATATAATCAATATTTTTCTGCCAGAAAAAGGATTAAACTTCATTTTATTTCTTCCACTTTCATTCATTGATTCATTCATTGTTAAGATGGGATATGCCTATTTCTATCTCACACTAAACCAGGAAATTACCAAATGATAAATCTGGAAAGAGGGGATCAACAAGTTATCAAAATTGTTTTTCCGGTTCCGGGG